GCCTGTATAGCTTAACGAAAGCATAACACTGAAGATGTTAAGATAGACCCTAGAAAGTCTTATAAGCACAAGGGCCTGGTCCCGGCCCTTTTATTGGCTGTTTCTAAAATTATACATGTAAGAATCCCCACCCCAGTGAAAATGCCCTTTACTTTAAACTAAAGATGAGGAGCAGGTATCAGGCGCACAGCTGTTGCCCACTACACCTTGCTATGCCACACCCCCACGGGTAATCAACAGTAATTAGTATTGAGAAATGATTGAAAAATCGACTCAGCTATAGATAACAGAGTTGGTAAATTTCGTGCCAGCCACCGCGGTTATACGTAAAACTCGAGTCAATAACCTTCGGCGTAAAGAGTGGCCTGAGAAATTCAAACTAAAGCAGAACTACTTATGAGGTGTTATACCCCTAATAAGAAAAGAAAATCATTGCGAAAGCAGCTTTAAAACTTGAACCCACGAAAATTATGAAACAAACTAGGATTAGATACCCTACTATGCATAATCTTAAACTAAGGACTACCCTTACTATAGTCTCGCCAGGGAATTACGAGCACTAGCTTGAAACCCAAAGGACTTGGCGGTGCTTAAGACCCACCTAGAGGAGCCTGTTCTATAATCGATACCCCACGTTAAACCTCACCCCATCTCGTCATATCCGCTTGTATACCGCCGTCGTCAGCTTACACTGTGAAGCATCTATAGTAAGCAGAAACGCCACCCTCAAACGTCAGGTCAAGGTGCAGCTAATGTTGGGGAAAGAAATGGGCTACATTCACTTCTGAGTGAAAACGAATGCAGTACTGAAACAAAAGCTGAAGGAGGATTTAGAAGTAAGGTCGAAAAGAATATCCGCCTGAACCCGGCTCTAAAGCGCGCACACACCGCCCGTCACTCTCTCTTAACTTTAATTTACCTTAACTAAAACCACTAATAACTAAAGAGAGGCAAGTCGTAACATGGTAAGAGTACTGGAAAGTGCTCTTGGTAAACCAGGGCATGACTAAATAGTAAAGTACCTCGCTTACACTGAGAAAATGCCTGTGCAAATCAAGCTGCCCTGAGTCAAAATGCTAGCTTAAACAAACTTGTAAATAAAAAGTAATTATAAGAGAATATAATAAACATAAACCAAAACAAACCATTTTTCAACCCTAGTATAGGAGATAGAAAAGGAAAAATACGCTATAACTGAAGTACCGTAAGGGACCGCTGAAAAAGAAATGAAAAACCTTTTAAACAAAAGCAAAGAAAAGATTAAATCTTGTACCTTTCGCATCATGGCTTAACTAGTCCATTTAAGCAAAAAGAATTTTAGTTTAAAACCCCGAAACCTGGCGAGCTACCTTAGGACTGTTTTATGAACTAATCCGTATCTGTGGCAAAAGACTGGAAAGATCTTAAGGTAGAGGTGAAAAGCCTACCGAGACAGGTTATAGCTGGTTGCTTGAGAAAAGAGTGTAAGCTCCCCCAACTTACTCTCCTGCTATATTTAAAGATCAGAGAGTTAATAAAGGAAGATAATAGGGGTGCAGCCCTATTAATAAAGGAAACACCCTCTTAAGGAGATTAAAGACTATAATATTTTAAGAAAATGTGTTTAAGTGGGCCTAATAGCAGCCACCAACATAAAAGCGTTAAAGCTTGTTCACGAACTATCTTTAGATCTCAGTATACGCCCTGAAATCCCCTAAATTATCAAGCTGTTCTAGAAACTAGAAGAAATAATGTTAAGATGAGTAATAAGAAGCTTAGAACTTCTCCCAGCACATCCTTGACCCGGAAACGAACCCCCGCCGGGAATTAACGGCCCAACCACGGAATTGAGAAATACACCAAGACTTTGCTCCCTATTCACCGTCCAACCCACACTGGTGTGCTACAAACGAAAGAATAAAAGAAAAAGAAGGAACTCGGCAAAACAAGCCTCGCCTGTTTACCAAAAACACCACCTCTTGCATTCCTAGTATAAGAGGCTCCGCCTGCCCGGTGACAATAGTTCAACGGCCGCGGTATTTTGACCGTGCGAAGGTAGCGTAATCACTTGTCCTTTAAATGAAGACCTGTATGAATGGCATCACGAGGGCTTAACTGTCTCCTTTTTCTGTTCAAAGAAATTTATCTCTCCGTGCAGAAGCGGGGATAACTACATAAGACGAGAAGACCCTGTGGAGCTTTAAGTATTGATAGTCCCTCTAAAAAATCATTCAAGGCTAAAAAATAAGGAATCTACTCTAATACTTTTGGTTGGGGCGACCGCGGAGTACAAATTAACCTCCAAGAAGACAGCAACTCATTTAAACCACGAAAGTAACTTCTAAGTACTAGAAAATCTAACAAAAGACCCGGCAATGCCGATCAACAAACCCAGTTACCCCAGGGATAACAGCGCAATCTTCTTCAAGAGCCCATATCGACAAGAAGGTTTACGACCTCGATGTTGGATCAGGACACCCCAACGGTGCAGCCGCTGTTAAAGGTTCGTTTGTTCAACGATTAAAGTCCTACGTGATCTGAGTTCAGACCGGAGTAATCCAGGTCAGTTTCTATCTATGATAAAATTCCTTTTCAGTACGAAAGGACCAGAAGGAAGAAGCCTATGTTTAAAATACGCTTCATCTTTTACCTCTGATCTAAACTAAAGAGGGGTAAAGGACTACATACCCCGCCCTAGAAAAGGGCTAGTTGGGGTGGCAGAGCCCGGTATTGCAAAAGGCCTAAGCCCTTTAAACGAAGAATCAAATTCTTCCCCCAACTATGGCGTCCACTTTAACATCCTTCGTTATTAGCCCCCTACTAGTGATCGTCCCCGTTCTGTTAGCTGTAGCTTTCCTAACCTTATTAGAACGAAAAGTTTTAGGATACATACAACTTCGTAAAGGCCCCAACATTGTAGGCCCTTACGGGCTTCTTCAGCCAATAGCAGACGGAGTGAAACTATTTATTAAAGAGCCAGTAAAGCCATCAACCTCATCTCCAACACTTTTTATCGTGGCCCCTGCGCTGGCTCTCACCCTTGCCTTAACCCTCTGATCCCCCCTCCCTCTCCCCTCACCCTTAGTAGATCTCAACCTTAGCATCATATTTATATTAGCCTTATCTAGTCTTGCAGTATACAGTATCTTGGGGTCCGGATGAGCATCCAACTCTAAGTACGCCCTTATCGGAGCATTACGAGCTGTAGCACAAACAATTTCCTACGAGGTCAGCCTGGGGCTAATCATTCTTAGCTTAATTATCTTTGCAGGAAACTTTACACTAAAATCTCTCTCTACAGTACAAGAACCGTTATGATTGCTAATCCCCGCGTGGCCTCTGGCCGCAATATGATTTATCTCCACCCTCGCAGAGACCAATCGGGCACCGTTCGATCTTACAGAGGGGGAGTCAGAACTAGTGTCCGGGTTCAATGTAGAATATGCAGGAGGGCCCTTCGCACTTTTCTTTTTAGCTGAGTATGCCAATATTCTATTGATAAACACGCTCTCTGCACTTCTATTCCTCGGGGCTTTAAAATTCGAAACCACAGACATATTTAATTCCGGCTGACTCATGCTAAAATGTACAATTCTTGCTTCCCTATTCCTCTGAACCCGGGCATCTTACCCCCGATTTCGGTACGATAAGCTTATACATCTAATTTGAAAAAACTTTTTGCCAATAACCCTGGCCCTAGTACTGTGGCACCTGTCACTAATCACCAACCTCTCAGGCATCCCCCCACAAATATAGGAGATGTGCCTGAATTAGGGGCCACCTTGATAGGGTGACATAAGGGGGTTAGAATCCCCCCGTCTCCTCCGCTTTAGAAAAAAGGGGTTCGAACCCTTTCTTAGGAGATCAAAACTCCCCGTGCTTCCTTTACACCACCTTCTAAGTAGAGTCAGCTAATTAAGCTCTTGGGCCCATACCCCAAAAATGTGGGTTAAACCCCCCCCTTTACTAATGAATCCCTATGTCCTTTTAACCTCAATATCATGCCTTGGCCTCGGCACACTTCTTACAATATCCAGCAGCAACTGGCTTCTAGCATGAATGGGGCTGGAGATCAACACTTTGGCAATTCTCCCAATTATATCTAAAATACACCACCCACGAGCGATCGAAGCAACAACAAAATACTTTCTTGTTCAAGCTACAGCAGCAGCGACTATCTTATTCGCCTCCCTTCTAAACGCAAGTGTAAATGGTAACTGAACCCTAGAATCAACGGACAGCCCACTGTCTATTTTCCTTGTAACAACTGCTCTATGCTTGAAACTAGGCATTGCTCCTCTGCACACATGAATGCCAGAAGTGTTACAAGGCCTAGACCTTGTCACCGGACTAATCGTGTCTACCTGACAAAAACTTGCCCCATTTACACTTCTCGTTCAAACCAACGCCCCGTATCAGCTAACATTAACGATGGGGGCCGCTTCAATTTTAATTGGAGGCTGGGGGGGTTTGAACCAGACTCAAACACGGAAAATCCTGGCTTACTCATCCATTGCCCATTTAGGCTGAGTATTAGTCATCTCCTCTATCAACCCAAAGCTGTCATTTTTTACTTTAATCCTTTACTTCTTAATAACCACCTCAATATTTATATCCCTATTCTTGTCTAACGCCCTCAGTATGAACTCACTTGCATGTTCATGAAGTAAAACCCCATTTGTGGCCGCAATCCTCCCCCTAACCCTGATGTCACTAGCAGGACTCCCCCCACTCTCAGGCTTCGCGCCCAAATGAATAATTATCTCAGAACTCTCTAAACAAAACCTCAACCTAATCGCCTCGTTAATTGCACTAGCTGCCCTAATCAGCCTCTTCTTCTACCTGCGACTATCGTACTACTCTACCTTAACATTAACCCCCAACTCAGCCCTTCCTACTGCCTCCTGACGCAATAATGCCCCCTGGACAAATCTTCTTCCCCTTTCTTTAACCCCTTCTATTTTTGTTTTACCTATAATCCCTGCAGCCCTTTCCAGTGTAACTTAGGGCTTTAGGATAAGTAATCTAAAGGCCTTCAAAGCCTTCTATAGAGGTTAAACTCCTCTAAGCCCTGTAAGACTTGCAAGTGTTACCTCACATCTCCTAAATGCAAATCAGGTGCTTTAATTAAGCTAAAATCTTCTGGACGGGCAAGCCTTGATCTTGCAAACTCCTAGTTAACAGCTAGGCACTCAAACCAACAAGCATCCGTTCAGAAATTTTCCCGCCCTGAAGGGCGGAAAAGGGCGGGAAAATTTTTAGGCCTCGGCTGGTTTTACCCAGCTATTAAAGGTTTGCAACCTTCGCTTCAAGGTCTGATAGAAGAAGGACTTAAACCTCCATTTATGGGGCTACAACCCACCACTGTTTCAGCCATCCTACCTGTGGCAATCACACGATGATTTTTTTCTACTAACCATAAGGATATTGGCACCCTATACTTAATCTTTGGTGCATGAGCGGGCATAGTGGGCACTGCCTTAAGCTTACTAATCCGAGCTGAGCTAAGCCAGCCAGGGGCCCTTTTAGGGGACGATCAAATCTATAATGTAATTGTAACGGCACATGCCTTTGTCATAATTTTCTTCATGGTGATACCTATCATGATTGGCGGGTTTGGGAACTGACTCATTCCCCTAATGATTGGTGCCCCAGATATGGCCTTCCCCCGGATAAATAATATAAGTTTCTGACTCCTCCCCCCATCTTTCCTACTACTTCTGGCGTCCTCAGGGGTTGAAGCTGGGGCAGGAACAGGCTGAACGGTCTACCCGCCTTTGGCTGGGAACCTTGCACATGCCGGGGCATCAGTAGACCTGACAATCTTTTCGCTCCACTTGGCGGGGATCTCCTCTATTCTGGGGGCCATCAACTTTATCACTACAATTATTAACATAAAACCCCCCTCAGTCTCCCAATATCAGACCCCCTTATTTGTATGAGCAGTTTTAATCACTGCTGTACTCTTGTTATTGTCTCTTCCTGTTCTTGCAGCCGGAATCACCATGCTGCTGACAGACCGAAACCTAAATACAACATTTTTTGACCCCTCTGGAGGGGGGGACCCAATCCTATACCAACACCTCTTCTGATTCTTTGGTCATCCTGAAGTTTATATCCTTATCTTGCCTGGCTTTGGAATAATCTCTCACATTGTAGCCTACTACGCCGGAAAGAAAGAACCCTTTGGTTACATAGGCATGGTGTGGGCCATAATGGCCATTGGCCTTCTAGGCTTCATTGTCTGAGCACACCATATATTCACGGTGGGCATGGATGTGGACACTCGAGCTTACTTTACCTCTGCTACAATAATTATCGCTATCCCAACGGGAGTGAAAGTCTTTAGCTGGCTGGCCACCCTTCATGGTGGGGCTATCAAGTGAGAAACCCCCCTACTTTGGGCACTTGGCTTTATCTTCCTTTTCACTGTGGGGGGGTTGACTGGAATTGTTTTAGCTAATTCGTCTCTCGATATTGTGCTTCACGACACATATTACGTAGTAGCACATTTCCATTATGTGCTTTCTATGGGGGCTGTGTTCGCGATTGTAGCCGGCTTCGTTCACTGATTCCCTCTCTTTACAGGATTTACACTCCATGAAACATGGACAAAAATTCATTTTGGGGTTATATTCGCAGGAGTCAACCTAACATTCTTCCCTCAACACTTCCTAGGGCTTGCCGGAATACCCCGACGCTATTCTGACTACCCAGATGCCTATTCTTTATGAAACACAGTATCCTCCATCGGGTCTATAATCTCATTAGTTGCGGTGATTATATTTTTATTTATTATCTGAGAGGCTTTTGCATCAAAACGCATTGTCTCCTCAGTAGAACTAACCTCAACCAACATCGAGTGACTTCATGGATGCCCTCCACCTTACCACACTTTTGAGGAGCCTGCCTTTGTTCAAACGCAAACATCCTAAGCCCGAGAAAAGAGGGAATCGAACCCCCATAAACTGATTTCAAGTCAGCAGCATATCCATTCGGCCATTTTCTTTTGCCTTCTTTATAGGGTGTTAGTTAAATGAATAACTTTACCTTGTCAAGGTAAGATTGTAAGTGCAGACCTTGCACACCCTAAAAATGTCTCACCCATCCCAGCTAGGCTTTCAAGATGCAGCCTCTCCTGTAATAGAAGAACTTCTCCACTTCCACGACCATGCTCTAATGATTGTATTTCTAATCAGCACCTTTGTACTTTATATTATAATTGCAATGGTATCAACAACCCTGACAAACAAGTTCCTTCTGGACTCGCAAGAAATCGAAATTATCTGAACGATTCTACCTGCTATTATTCTTATTCTTATTGCCCTTCCGTCTCTGCGAATTTTGTACCTTATGGATGAAATCAACGACCCTCATTTAACCATCAAAGCTGTTGGACACCAATGATACTGAAGCTACGAATATACAGACTACGAAGACCTAGGATTCGACTCGTATATAATCCCCACTCAGGACCTTACACCCGGGCAGTTCCGTCTTTTGGAGGCAGACCATCGAATAGTTATCCCTGTTGAATCCCCCATTCGAATACTTATCTCAGCCGATGATGTACTTCACTCATGAACAGTGCCGGCTCTGGGTGTAAAAATGGACGCTGTTCCTGGCCGGTTGAATCAGACAGCATTTATTACATCACGGCCAGGGGTGTTTTACGGCCAGTGTTCTGAAATCTGCGGAGCTAATCATAGTTTTATACCTATTGTTGTAGAGGCAGTTCCTCTAACCCACTTTGAGAGCTGATCCCTAATAATACTTCAAGATTCCTCACCAGAAAGCTCAAAAGAAGCACCAGCCTTTTAAGCTGGAAGTTGGCGCCTAATCCCGCCTCTGGTGAACAATGCCTCAATTAAATCCCTCCCCCTGATTTATAATCCTTCTAACATCCTGACTGGTCTTTCTTGTTTTTATACCACTAAAAGTCCTATCTCACTCTTTCAACCCTCAACTCAGCCCCCAAACACGAAAAGATCCTGTAAGTAAACACTGAGCCTGACCATGATAGCAAGCTTTTTTGATCAATTTAACAGCCCCACCTTTCTCTCAGTCCCATTGATCGTTGTTGCCCTAACAACCCCGGCCTTAATAGCACCTGCCCCTGCGTCTAACTGACTAAATAGCCGCTTTCACACCCTTCAATCATGATTCATAGCAAAATATATTAACCAACTTCTTTCGCCAATTTCCCCTAAAGCTCATAAATGAGCCACTATGTTTATAGCGCTAATAATTTATATTACGACACTAAATTTACTAGGCCTTCTTCCTTACACCTTCACTCCAACAACCCAACTATCCCTAAACCTCGGACTTGCCGTACCTCTGTGGCTGGCCACTGTTTTAATCGGATTTCGAAACCAACTAACCCATAGCTTGGGACACATGCTCCCTGAGGGAACCCCAACAGCTCTAATCCCGGTCCTAATTATCATCGAGACTATTAGCCTAATTATTCGCCCCATTGCCTTGGCAGTACGCCTCACAGCTAATCTAACAGCAGGCCACCTCCTCATTCAGCTAACAGCTACCGCCGTATTCTATATAGCCTCTTCGATACCAAGTGTATCTTTGCTTGTATCAATTCTTCTCTTTATACTTTCACTCTTAGAAATTGCAGTAGCTTTAATTCAGGCCTACGTATTTGTTCTTCTCCTCTCCCTCTACCTTCAAGAAAACACCTAATGACCCATCAAGCCCATGCGTACCACATAGTTGATCCTAGCCCTTGGCCCCTAACTGGTGCAGTGGCGGCCCTTTTAATAACTTCAGGGCTCGCCATCTGGTTTCACTTTAACTCATCAACACTAATAGCTTTAGGCACCATTCTTTTACTTCTTACTATAATTCAGTGGTGACGAGATATCATCCGCGAATCTACGTTCCAGGGGCACCACACACCCCCCGTTCAAAAGGGTATACGTTATGGAATAATCCTATTTATTACATCTGAAGTCTTTTTCTTTATCGGCTTTTTTTGAGCTTTCTACCACGCAAGCCTAGCCCCTACCCCCGAACTAGGTGGGTGCTGACCACCTTCAGGAATTAATGCGCTCAACCCATTTGAAGTCCCACTTCTAAACACCGCAGTCCTTCTTGCATCTGGCGTAAGTGTAACGTGATCTCACCACAGTATTATGGAGGGGGAACGAAAGCAGGCTATCCATTCCCTTGGTTTAACAATCCTACTCGGATTTTATTTCACAGTACTCCAAGGCCTAGAATACCATGAAGCACCATTTACTATTGCAGACGGGGTTTACGGCGCTACCTTTTTTGTAGCAACAGGCTTCCACGGACTTCACGTTATTATCGGCTCCTCATTCCTGGCAATTTGCCTAATCCGTCAGACTTTATACCACTTTACCTCAGAACACCACTTCGGGTTTGAAGCAGCAGCTTGATACTGACATTTTGTTGACGTTGTATGGCTTTTCCTTTACGTATCTATTTATTGATGAGGCTCTTACTTTCCAAGTATAATCAGTATAAGTGACTTCCAATCACTAGGGCCCGGCTAAGAACTGGGGGAAAGAAGTGAACCTTCTTTTATTCATACTAATAATCTCAATTATCTTGTCAGTTATCCTGATTGTAGTATCTTTCACCCTGCCTGATATAAGCCCTGACAATGAAAAACTCTCCCCCTATGAATGCGGGTTCGACCCTCTAGGGTCTGCTCGGCTACCTTTTTCCCTTCGATTTTTCCTTGTCGCAATCCTCTTTCTACTATTTGACCTAGAAATTGCCCTTCTTCTTCCCCTCCCCTGGGCTAACCACCTAGGGGCCCCCATTTTAACACTGACTTGAGCTTACTCAGTTCTCGCACTCTTAACACTCGGACTAATCTACGAATGAATCCAAGGAGGACTAGAATGGGCCGAATAGGGGACTAATTTAATTAAAATACTTGATTTCGGCTTAAGACTAAGTGGTTTAAACCCACTGTCCCCTTGTGAACCTAACACAGATAATCATACTAACCGCATTCTTACTAGGCCTGATAGGGCTGACATTTCACCGAACATATCTTCTTTCAGCACTTTTATGTCTGGAAGCAATTATACTAGCGTTATTTATTGCCCTGGCTTTATGATCCCTTCAACTAGCGTCAGCGAATTTTTCCCCAGCACCTCTGCTATTATTAGCATTCTCTGCCTGTGAAGCAGGCGCAGGCCTCGCCTTACTTATTGCATCAGCCCGAACACACGGCGACACCCAGTTAAAGTCTCTAGCCCTCCTCCAATGTTAAAACTCATCATCCCTTCTTTAACCCTAATCCCGACTATTTGACTATCCTCCCCTAAACGCCTATGAACTGACTCTTACTTCATAGCAACAGCAATAGCCATCATCAGCCTGACAATATTCTGATCGATATCACCCTCGATCTGGTCATACAATAACTTATACATCTCGCTAGATGATCTCTCAGCACCCCTAGTTTGCCTTTCATGCTGACTTCTACCCCTCATAATTTTGGCCAGCCAAAACCACATCCAAACCCAAGACCTGAGCAAGCAACGCCTTTACATCTCATTTCTAACATTACTCCAAGTTCTTCTAATCTTAGCATTCACCATAAACAACTTAGTCTCATTTTTTATTATATTTGAAGCTACACTCCTACCGACACTGATTATTATTACTCGATGGGGCTCTCAAAAAGAACGCCTACAAGCCGGAAAATATTTTATACTCTATACCCTTGTGGGCTCCCTTCCACTACTAGTAGCCCTTATGATTATACAAAACCACTCCTTCTCCCTCTCACTTCTAAATCTTACACTCATGCAAACATTTGATCCGAACTCCTACTCCGACTTAATCTGGTGGGTAGCTTGCTTCATAGCCTTCCTAGTAAAAATGCCAATATATTCTACACATCTCTGACTCCCTAAAGCTCATGTAGAAGCCCCAATTGCTGGGTCAATAGTCCTCGCGGCAGTTCTTCTGAAGCTGGGGGGGTACGGGATAATACGCATGGCCCCCTTAATACCCCACACCTCCTTACAGATATCACCCCTATTCATTATCCTCTCCCTCTGAGGAGCCGTGATAACTAGTCTTATCTGCCTTCGCCAAACCGACATTAAAGCACTTATTGCTTATTCTTCTGTGGGACACATAGGCCTAGTTATTTCGGGTATCCTAAGTCAGACCCCACTAGGCATTAACGGGGCACTTGTCTTGATATTCATGCATGGTCTTACCTCATCAGCCTTATTCTGCCTTGCCTACACAAACTACGAACGCTCTCACAGCCGCACTCTTATCCTCGCCCGGGGCCTTCAGACCCTTCTTCCTTTAATAACAGCATGGTGGTTTGCCTGCTCTCTAGCCAACATGGCTCTCCCTCCTCTGCCAAGCGCAGTAGCTGAACTCTCTATTATTTTAGCAATATTTAGCTGATCACAATGGACCCTAGCGCTACTAGGGGCAGCAATACTCCTGGTTGCAGGCTACTCACTTTACCTCTTCCTTGTTATTCAGCGGGGACCTCTTCCTCTTCATTCCAAATCTATCCCCCCCTCACACACGCGGGAGCACCTTCTGATATCACTTCACATCATCCCCATAATCTTACTTACAATTAAGCCAGAGCTAATTTTCGGTTGATCAACCTGTAAATGTAGTTTAAATAAAACGCTGGGTTGTGGGCCCAAAGATGAAAGTTAAACCCTTTTCATTCACCGAGGGGGGCCCGAAGGCAACGGAAGCTGCTAACTTCCGCCCCCTTGGTTTAACTCCAAGGCCCGCTCGTCTAGCTTGTGAAGGATAGTAGAGATCCTTTGGTCTTAGGAACCAAAAACCCTTGGTGCAAATCCAAGCAAAAGCTATGTCTGACATTAGTGTTATCTTTTCCGCTTTGTTTTCCGTTACACTTGCTACATTAATCAGCCCTATTATCCTCTCGTTTTCACCCAAACAAAAAGTTCCTCAATGAGCCGAGATTCAGGTAAAAACAGCAGTAAAGACAGCATTTTTCCTCAACCTAGTCCCAATCACCATCTTTTTAGATCAGGGAATGGAAAACGTTACATCATATTGAACATGGATGAATTTTCCTACTTTTAATATCTACTTGTCATTCAAATTTGACCAATATGCCCTTATTTTCACACCCATCGCTTTATATGTTACATGGGCTATTCTAGAATTTGCTCAATGATACATACACTCAGACCCCAAGATAAACCAATTCTTTAAATATCTTCTAATCTTTCTGGTCGCAATGATTATCCTAATTACAGCCAACAATATGTTCCAATTTTTTATTGGTTGAGAAGGGGTGGGTATTATATCATTCCTGCTAATTGGATGATGGTATGGCCGAACAGACGCTAATACAGCCGCCCTCCAAGCAGTATTATACAACCGAATCGGAGATGTTGGCCTTGTCTTAGCCATAGCTTGGATAGCCCTCAACCTTAACTCGTGGGACTTTCAACAAGTATATGCCTCATCCCATAACTCCAACCTAACTTTACCCCTCATTGGCCTCGTACTAGCAGCAACCGGAAAGTCTGCACAATTTGGCCTACATCCGTGACTTCCGGCTGCCATAGAAGGCCCTACTCCTGTATCAGCCCTACTTCACTCTAGCACAATAGTTGTTGCCGGCATTTTCCTACTGATCCGAATCAGCCCACTTATAAACCACTATAACAGTATTCTTACGCTATGCCTTTGCTTGGGGGCCATCACAACGCTTTTTACAGCAACATGTGCACTTACTCAAAACGATATCAAAAAGATTATTGCCTTTTCAACTTCAAGCCAGCTTGGCTTGATAATAGTGGCTATTGGCCTTAACCAACCGCAGTTAGCCTTCCTCCACATCTGCACCCACGCTTTCTTTAAAGCTATACTTTTTCTTTGTTCTGCATCAATGATCCACAGCCTTAACGACGAACAAGACATTCGAAAGATAGGGGGTCTTCACAACCTCACTCCAACCACATCCTCTGCAATGACTATCGGAAGCCTAGCGTTAACCGGCACACCTTTCCTAGCAGGGTTTTTCTCTAAAGACGCCATCATCGAAGCCCTTAACACCTCGTATCTAAACGCCTGGGCCCTCATTCTTACTCTATTAGCAACATCATTTACAGCAGTTTATAGCTTACGAGCAGTCTATTATACTATTATAGGTACACCCCGATTCCTGCCACTCTCCCCAATTAATGAAAACCACAATGCAGTGATCTACCCCCTTACACGTTTAGCCTTGGGAAGTATTTTCGCCGGACTATTTATTACACTCAACTACCTTCCCCACCTCCCCCAAGTTATAACCATGCCCACCACTATAAAAATATCCGCCCTAGCTGTTTCATACCTCGGCCTGATTTGTGCACTTGAACTTGCTAAACTCACTTCTAAGCAGTATAAAGAAGCCCCACGCCAACAGACTCACAACTTCTCCAACCTTTTAGGGTTTTACCCTTCAACTGTTCACCGGTTCATACCCTCGCTCGCACTCCTATCCGCACAAGACGCTGCTGGTCAAAGCATCGACCAGTCATGATTAGAAAAAACAGGGCCTAAAGCCATGGCTAAAATAAATATAAACCCCTCAACCCTAATTAGTAATGCTCAAAAAGGCGCAATCAAAACTTTCCTCGTGTTATTCTCCACAACTTTAACCCTAGCCTCAATAATAGCTTTAACCTAAGATAGCGGACTCCCCCCCGGTTTAAACCTCGAGTTAACTCTAAAACAACAAGAAGCGTAAGCAATAAAACGCCGGCTGCTACGACCAATAGATATGCCCCATCCCCATAAATCTGGGAGACCCCTACATAATCCTCTCGGACCACCTCCAACGGACTCCCCAAAACGACCTGACCTAAGTCTGTAGGGCTTAGGCCCATAAGACCAAGCCCTAAAATCCCCACACCAAAGACTAAACAATAAGCAACAACATTTAGCCCCGCTCCCCACAACCCCCACGCAATAGGAAAAGGCTCTGCAGATAAAGCAGCGGAATATGCAAACACCACCAACATTCCCCCAAGATAAATCAAAAAAAGCACTAATGACAAGAAGGAAGCACCCTGATCTAGTAATAACATACACCCCGAACCGGAGACTACTACTAAGCCAAAAGCAGCAAAGTAGGGAGAAGGGTTTGAAGCTACCGCAATAAACCCCCCAAGAACAAAAACGCACAACACTAAAGTTGTTATTAGCATCACTTCCACATGGACTTTAACCAAGACTGATGATATGAAAAACCACTGATGTAATTCATCTATGAAAGCTGATGGCCAATATCCGCAAAACTCACCCCCTTTTCAAAATCGCTAACGATGCCCTAGTAGACCTGCCTGCCCCCTCAAACATCTCCGTCTGATGAAATTTTGGGTCACTTCTTGGTCTCTGCCTAATCACCCAAATTGCCACAGGACTGTTCCTAGCGATACACTACACATCAGATATTGCTACAGCATTCTCATCTGTAGCCCATATCTGCCGAGATGTAAACTATGGCTGACTAATCCGCAGCTTACATGCAAATGGGGCCTCGTTTTTCTTCATTTGCATCTATATCCACATTGGCCGAGGATTATATTATGGCTCATATCTTTACAAAGAAACCTGAAACATCGGGGTGATCCTTCTCCTATTAGTCATAATAACCGCATTTGTAGGATATGTGCTACCCTGAGGTCAGATATCCTTCTGAGGTGCCACTGTTATTACAAACCTTTTATCCGCAGTGCCTTACGTCGGGGCCTCATTGGTTCAGTGAATCTGAGGGGGCTTCTCAGTCGACAATGCAACTCTAACCCGATTCTTTGCATTTCACTTTCTGTTCCCTTTTGTAATCCGAGCAACAGTGATTCACCTCTTGTTCCTTCACGAGACCGGGTCTAACAACCCAGTCGGGGTTAATTCAAGCTCAGATAAAATCTCATTTCACCCCTACTTCTCTTATAAGGATCTTCTAGGGTTTGTAGTCTTAGTTCTGGCTTTAACCTGCCTAGCCCTTTTCTCACCCAATCTCTTAGGAGACCCTGATAACTTCACCCCCGCCAACCCATTGGTGACTCCCCCCCACATCAAACCTGAGTGATACTTCCTGTTTGCATACGCGATCCTTCGATCTATCCCTAACAAGTTGGGGGGCGTACTGGCCCTCCTTTCTTCTATCCTAATTCTAATACTAGTACCTCTACTTCACACTTCTATGCAACGAGGAACATCATTTCGCCCTATAACTCAGTTCCTATTCTGAACCCTAGCCGCAGATGTACTTATTCTCACATGAATTGGAGGAATACCTGTTGAACACCCCTACATTATTATTGGTCAAATTGCATCAGTAGCCTATTTTTCAATCTTTTTACTTATTAGCCCATATGCCAGTTGGTTAGAAAACAAACTTCTCAACTGAAACTGCGCGGATAGCTCAGACTTAGAGCGCCGGCCTTGTAAGCCGAAGGTCGGGGGCGAAACTCCCCCTCCGCGCTCAAAAAAGGGGGACTTAAACCCCCGCCTCTGGCCCCCAAAGCCAAAATTCTAGTAAACTATTTTTTGCTATGTACCAATGCATAAATTTATATTAACCCAACAAGATATACCCCAAATTAAGGTATACATGAACCATAAAACGTAATATATATTTAAATACATCCGAAATTTCTTTCCTTTCAACACAAAACCCATAAGTAATCTCTACCAAGAATTAGACTAATCTGTAAAAAAACTAATTACCCAATAAGAGACCACCAACCGGTGATTCACTAATGCTATCGTTTATTGATGGTCAGGGACAACTATCGTGGGGGTAGCTAATAGTGAACTATTCCTTGCATAGGTTCCTATTTCAGGGCCATAAACATAAGCACCTCCCAAATTTATCGAAACTTACATCTACTAATGCTTGAAATCATACGACTCGTTACCCACCATGCCGAGCGTTCACTCCAGCGGGTAAGGGGTTCTCTTTTTTTTTTCCTTCTCATCCGCATTTCACAGTGATTTAAGAAACACTATTATAAGGTGGAACATTCTGCCTGTTAAAGTACATAGTATGAGTTATCTTAGACATTGATTTTATAATTACATATTTCTATATCAAGGACATAATAATGAAAATTTTAATTATAAAATATCTCTTTAATAAACTTAAAGGCGAGAGTTAAACCCCCCTACCCCCCTAAATTTCTCAGCTCTCTGCAAACCCCCCCGGAAAACAGAAATTTTTTTCTTCAAAATTTTAGAAAGGGAATCAACCCAAACCCAGCTTTGTAAAATCTTAATCCTCACGTAAGGTTGAAAAAATTTGAGGAGGACAGAATTTTATTATAGATTTTTTTTATTTTTTATTTTTATTTTTATTTTATTTTTTTTTCAAAATACTAAATTATTACAACTAATTTTAGTAAGTAAAAATTAACCACACTGACATACCCTTGTCAG